TATAAAGATCGTATTGATTCTTATCAAAAAAAGACAGGGTTAACTGAGGCTGTTCAAACAGGAATAGGTCAATTAAACGGTATTTCCATAGCAATCGGGATTATGGATTTTCAGTTTATGGGAGGCAGTATGGGATCCGTAGTAGGCGAGAAAATAACTCGTTTGATCGAATATGCTACAAACGGATCTCTTCCTCTTATTATAGTGTGTGCTTCCGGGGGAGCGCGCATGCAAGAAGGGAGCTTGAGCTTGATGCAAATGGCGAAAATATCTTCAGCTTCATATGATTATCAATCAAATAAAAAATTATTCTACGTATCAATCCTTACATCTCCTACAACTGGTGGAGTAACCGCCAGTTTTGGTATGTTAGGAGATATTATTATTGCCGAACCTAATGCCTACATTGCATTTGCGGGTAAAAGAGTAATTGAACAAACATTGAATAAGACAGTACCAGATGGTTCACAAGAAGCTGAGTACTTATTCCAAAAGGGCTTATTCGACCTAATTGTACCACGTAATCTTTTAAAAGGTGTTCTGAGTGAGTTATTTCAGCTTCACGGTTTCTTTTCATTAAATGAAAATTTCATCAAGTAGATCATTTTCTTTATTTTATTCTATATTATATATAGAATAATCAAAACGTGAAGTTTTACTTGAGGTCATAACATCTAATTGGATAACGGATCTGAAGTTGTTACTAATCTTATTTCCTCTAGATCCTTTTTATTTCCAATATTTAACCTATATAATTAGTAATCGATTAGTAATCGGGAGAACTCTATCAACAGAATAGGATAAAACGTAAATTCTTACCCTAAATTATTATTATTTTTTTTTTTTTTATTATATATATTATATTATAGTTATAGAATTCTATTTTTATTTATTATATTATTATAATAAATAAAATGAATGCTCTTACATATTATTTATAAATATTGAAAAGAATGCAAAATAAAATGTAGAAAATGAAAATCAAATAAAATATAGAATAGGAATCTTGCATTTCTTTTATATATTACCTGATAATGATAATTTCCATTTTTTTAATTTTAATAGAATCTCTGTCGGATCGCATTCTTTCGAACCCTTTGATAGCTTACTTGTAAGAAACTTTTTTAATATTTATTCGAAGTATAAAAATTCGATTCGAAGTATAAAAGAACAATAATCAATTTATATACTTTAAAAAGGTAAATAGGTACACTTATTTAGTTCTACATTTCTTGTACCTATACCTATTATTAGGATAATAGATATACTTATCATAAGATATCTTTATAACAGGTACAAATATAAAATCGAGGTATCCATTCATTCTATGACAACTTTCAACTTACCCTCCTTTTTTGTGCCTTTAGTAGGTCTAGTATTTCCGGCAATTGCAATGGCTTCTCTATCTCTTCATGTTCAAAAAAACAAAATTGTCTAGGCCCAATCTCATCCATCTTTTTTTTTCAATACTCGGGCTTGGATTATACTCAGACTACAGATATCTATTTATTTAGTGGACATAGTATACAACATGTGTATTCTTCCCAACACAAATAAAAGAGCTGTTATCCACGTGGAAACATCATGACATGATATATGGATAAATAGATTCTATCTATTCTTAAATAAGCCGGCAGATATATGAAATGGAAAGTACAAATAAAAAAAAATATATGTAGTAGATATCCAGGATCATATGAATGGGATCTCTTTTTTATCTAACTGATTCGATGAATTACTCCTAATGGTTCATATCATAATAAGAGTACTAGTTGATGAGAGTTACTTCGGGAACAAAAAAAATAAAGTCAAATTCATTTGGGTTATTATCTCAATTTCAATAAAATGAAACAACTGGATCGAGTATGAACTGGCGATCAGAACGTATATGGATAGAACTTATAACAGGGTCTCGAAAAGCAAGTAATTTCTTTTGGGCCTGTATCCTTTTTTTAGGTTCAACGGGATTCTTATTAGTTGGAACTTCTAGTTACCTTGGCAGAAATTTGATATCTTTATTTCCTTCTCAGCAAATCCTTTTTTTCCCACAAGGGATCGTGATGTCTTTTTATGGAATCGCGGGTCTGTTTATTAGCTCCTATTTGTGGTGCACAATTTCGTGGAATGTAGGTAGTGGTTATGATAGATTCGATAGAAAAAAAGGAATAGTGTGTATTTTTCGTTGGGGATTTCCTGGAAGAAATCGTCGCATCTTCCTTCGATTCCTTATGAGGGATATTCAGTCGATTAGAATAGAGGTTAAAGAAGGTATTTATCCTCGGCGTGTACTTTATATGGAAATCAGAGGCCAGGGTGCTGTTCCCTTAACTCGTACTGATCAGAATTTGACTCCACGAGAAATCGAACAAAAGGCTGCAGAATTGGCCTATTTTTTGCGCGTGCCCATTGAAGTATTTTGAAATGAATTGATCCAAGGGGGTTCTTTTACCTTGAAATCTGAAAAAAAAAAGGAAGTGGCTCATTCGGGCATTTATCGAAAGGATATAATTACTTCGAATAAAGAAATAATAAAACAAAATTGTTTCCAGATCCAAGGACTAACCAATCAATTAAATAAGGGAGAATTGGTTCATGGATTCAATACCGTGTTATATAACTCATGTTTCATGGAAATATGACAGATTGGGTAGAGTCGAGGAATGAAGTGGTTTCGTTAAAAATTCACAGATTAAAAATGCAAAAAAAAAAAGCATTAAACCCCCTTCTATATCTTACATCTATAGTCTTTTTGCCTTGGTCGATTTCTTTCTCATTTAAAAAAAGTATGGAATCTTTGGTTACTCATTGGTGGAATGCAGGGCAATCCGAAGTTTTTTTGAATGATATTCAAGAAAAAAGCGCCCTAGAAAAATTCATAGAATTAGAAGAACTCTTCCTTTTGGATGAAATGATAAAGGAGTCCCCGGATACACATATACAAAAACTTCGCATAGGAATACACAAAGAAACGATACAATTGGTCAAAATGTACAACGAGGGCCATATCCATACCATTTTAAACTTTTCGACAAATATAATAAGTTTCGCTATTCTAAGCGGTTTTTCTATTCTGGGTAATGAACAACTTGTTATTTTAAATTCTTGGGTTCGGGAATTTATATATAACTTAAGCGATACAATAAAAGCTTTTTGTATTCTTTTATTAACTGATTTATGTATTGGATTCCACTCGCCTCATGGTTGGGAACTAATGATCGGTTCGGTCTACAAGGATTTTGGATTTTCTCATAATAATCAAATTATATCGGGTCTTGTTTCCACCTTTCCAGTCATTCTAGATACAATTTTAAAATATTTAATCTTCCGTTATTTAAATCGTGTATCTCCGTCACTTGTAGTCATTTATCATTCAATAAATGACTAAAAAATGATCTACTGAAATAAATCGAATCATAATGGTTTTTACCTATACTTCGTACATAAGTACATAAACAAACCATTCAAAATCTTACTCATTCTTTATGTTTCTACCCATCCAGGAAACGACTCCTGGATTCCAGTAAAATCGCAGAATCGTGGATAGGGAACTCTACAAGCAACCTACCCCAATTTATTGTAGAAATTTTCGGGATCAATGATTGGACCATGCAAAATAGAAATATCTTTTCTTGGATAAAGGAGCAGATGACTCAATCCATTTTCGTATCGATCATTATATTTATATATGTAATAACTCAGACATCTATTTCACATGCATATCCCATTTTTGCACAACAGGGTTATGAAAATCCCCGAGAAGCAACTGGGCGTATTGTATGCGCCAATTGTCATTTAGCTAATAAGCCCGTGGATATTGAGGTTCCACAAGCGATACTTCCGGATACTGTATTTGAAGCAGTTGTTCGAATTCCTTATGATATCCAAGTGAAACAAGTTCTTTCTAATGGAAAAAGGGGGTCTTTGAATGTGGGGGCCGTTCTTATTTTACCTGAGGGATTCGAATTAGCCCCCCCCAACCGTATTTCTCCGGAAATGAAAGAAAAGATGGGCAATCTTTCTTTTCAGAGTTATCGTCCTACTAAAAAAAATATTCTTGTGATAGGTCCTGTTCCTGGTCAGAAATATAGTGAAATTACCTTTCCTATTTTGTCTCCAGACCCTGTTACTAATAAAGACGTTTATTTTTTAAAATATCCTATATACGTGGGCGGTAATAGGGGAAGGGGTCAGATTTATCCTGATGGGAGTAAGAGTAACAATACAGTCTATAATGCTACAGCATCGGGTATAGTAAGCAAAATTGTACGTAAAGAAAAAGGGGGGTATGAGATAACCATAGGGGATGTATCAGACGGACGCTCAGTCGTTGATATTATACCTCCGGGCCCAGAACTTCTTGTTTCAGAGGGTGAATCCATCAAGCTTGATCAACCATTAACGAGCAATCCCAATGTGGGTGGATTTGGTCAGGGGGATGCCGAAATAGTACTTCAAGACCCATCGCGCGTCCAAGGTCTTTTTTTCTTCTTGGCATCTGTTATTTTGGCACAAATCTTTTTGGTTCTTAAAAAGAAACAGTTTGAGAAGGTTCAATTGTCCGAAATGAATTTCTAGAGCTACGTATTTCATTTCGTTTCGAAACATTTTTTAGCAAAATACTAAACTTCTTGTTGATCGATGCAATTATAATTATGTATACTCAAAAAACCGCCTTTGCTTTGTTTATACTTTATATATTTGATATTTTTAATTAAGCTATTTGAAATTACTTGTATTCCGTTGCTAATAATATACTAGCATGTAGTTTGTGAATAATACTATAACTTTTAGTTGTCTTGATCCCAGGCCCCATTTGAAATTTTATGCTGTGATTTTATAGAAAAATTTTGAACCTTTATGTTGTTTATATTATGGAATGACTAAATGAAAAGTCTCATTAAATTATTAAATTAATAAATTAAATAGTAAGAACTCGATTGACCCCCGCCCCCCAAAAAGCGGGGGTCAATCGAGTTCTTACTATTTAATTAATGTCCACA